AGATGGGTATTCCGAAAAACCAACAGAGTGAAGGTCTTACTACGGCAATCGAAAGTCGGTTCAAGGCAAGGATCAAAGTTCTTCCTTGAGGCTGGCTCAGCTAACCGATATGATGCCGAATTCCCGACTCGCTTTGATAAGAGTAGTCCCTTGCTATGAAGCTATCATCTATTGGTCCTTCTGACCTCAACTCCTTTGGCGCTCTCCTCTCTTTCAGCTGCTGCTTACCAATTTGTGTGAGATTTGAACTCAGACTGAGCTGAACTACTAAAGTTGCTAACTAGCCCTGGCTTTCCTTAATGCCCTGTCTTTCTTCCACTCCAAGCGCGCTCTCTTTCTCCGGACTAGACTCCTGTAGCACTTCTGGAAAGAATTCTTCTACGCTTATGGCCCCTTCATCTAAGAGAAATGCTGGAGCTGTCTCCCTACTAGGGCAGGTACTCTATTTGCTCACTGTAGTTGATATTGTATATCTCCCTTCTTCCCGGGCTGTTGAGGGAAGGCTGCTTGCCATGCATGCCACTACCTCTCATTATGCCCCGGCCCATGACTAACATGACTAAGTAGTCTACTTCTAATGTATACCTAAAATTACCCAAGGTAATTTAAGTAGATATCACATCAAATTACTTGTCTTTTCGATGGAAGGCTATTCATGAGGCTCAACTGTCCCGCAAGGGAGTGATAGGAATGATCCCTCACACTCTTTATAGTTACGTTCCGTCAGGGTTAGGTAGATTCAAATAGACCGGCTTGGACTGAGGTGCGTGAACCTTCCCCGACGCGCTTTGCGAGGTGCGTTGGTCCCTCGAGACCGGTACTATCCGCAGTTGGGAGAGGATCAGATTCCATAGGGTTGGAAATCCATAGAACATTGGGAGAAGGTTCGGAAGGCCGGAGCATCTCGCACGGGAACTAGTGAGTAGCACAAACCCCGTCTTCGGGATAGGTTGGTCCCACGAAGATCTAGGGGGTGTGAGAATTAGACCGAGGGAAGAAAGCGAAGACTTCCAAGGGAGAGCTAAGGACGAGAGCAAAGACTCAATGTTCGGCTCTTTCATAAGGGGGCTATTCCTGTTTCAGTCAATCGGAAAGAGGCAAAAGGACTTGGTAGACAAAAAGGGAGCGAAACATCCTTTCCGGCGTCCGGAGAGCGCACACAAAGCGTCCCTTTCTGAGTAGTCTTTGGTAGTAAAGCGTAACCTAGACAAGGCGAAACAGGCTTCTTCTGCTAGGGCTAGGAAATTGGACTACTCCGCTACTGACTGATTAACTTATTTAAGGAGCGAAGCCCCAATATCTATAGTTGAAAGATTAGGGGCGCTGAGAGAGAGAGAGAGATTAAGGCTCAGTCTCAACAGTTCTCAGGCGCCCCGCAACTAGACACCACAGCAGAGCAGGGCAGCCCCTTTTTCAGAGAAGACCTCCCTCCTGCCAAAGCAGCATGTCGGGTACACCGTTTCAGAGATCAAACCCCGTAATGATGAAACGAAGGGGGCGAAGCGGGCTCGCCTTGTCCCCAGAGGCCATAGAGCCAAGGGTTCTGCTCTGCTCCGGACTAGTTAGTTAAGTGGTAGGGCCTTACTCCGCTCACTGCGCTCTTGTTGGCCGGGATGGGACATAAAACGCCTAAACCCGGCCTTGCAACAAGGAACCTAGACAGAAGAACGGAAGCAGGAAGGCTAGCTAGACGGCTACGATGTTGAGAGGAAGTGTGCTTAAATGCGAGGTTTACTATTTACTGCGCTTTTTTTAAATTGGATTCGCTGTCCTGCGTACCCAAACCAGTGAACCGTCAAAGTCTAGAGAAAGGAGCTTCTACCTCTCTTGCTTGGGCGCCAGCCTATCCTTCTCATAAGACCGACCAATAATTTCATGTTTTTGCATTTATCTGCCGTTGTTCTTGATTGATTTTCTTAAGTGCGCAACATAGGACGTAAACCCTAGCTTTTCCTAAGTCACCCTATAGGCAAGGAAGGGAACCAAGCAAGGAAGCCAGAAAGGGGGCGAAGGCGGATAGCTAGCCTTAGTCTTCCTGTTGCTAGGCGCAAGGGGAAGAATATCTTTCTTACCTGTAGTGTTTCAAACTTCCTTCCTTTATCTATTCTAGTGGTATAAGGACAAGTTAGCTTCAGATAGCTAGATGTAGCCACTGGACTTTCTGGATCCCTGAGTCATGTAGCTCCGAATAGTGCTTCTAGACGAAGAGCGAGCAAGAGCTGCAACCGATTCTATGCATTGCAGCTGCCTCTGTCTGCTCTTAGCTTTCTTCTTGGCATGGCTAGCTCCGTAGAATCTCTTGTATGAAGAGAGTAGGAGTGAAAGGCAGTCGAATCCCTTCCTATAGAGAGGAGTTCCCCTTTCCTACGACTTTTTCTCTTTCTTTCCTTTATGCCTGTCCTTATGAGTCTTGAGTCTTCTTTCTCCGAGTGAGCTAGCCGATTACTGATATTCAAATACCTTTCCTTCTTGCTTTTAGGAATTATTAAACATACTCACAAGAAGGTGATCTACGACCATTAGAACCCTAGAAAGAGGAGCTACTAACAAGAGAGGGATATAAAAGAATGTCTTCTATCTGGCTGTAGTTCCCTGTAGGTTTATAGCACGATAGGCTAGCTAAGAATGGTATTATATCTTGCTGTTCTTGTTGTTCAGAACTGGCAAGCAAGTAAACTAGTTGCTTCGCTTCGCTTAGCCTACTGTGTAGCCTTCTTTCACTGTAAGTAAGGTAAGGATTGCTTCTTGCTAGCGGTATAAGCAAGCTCGGGTAAACAGATGAGCCGGCAGACGGAGCTACGGCTGTTAGGGGAAAAGGTCTGTGTCTGTGAAACAAGCAAGCTTAGCTTTCTGTAAACTGGAGTTAGAGCATGGTAGTTCGTAGGAGAAGTGGGAGATTTTTTCGTTTAAGTAGTTAGGGTAAAGGAGCAAGCTACCTAGCTACAGGAGCTACTAGAAGCTACTATCACTCATTCACTCTTAGGGCTTTAAGAATTCCTTATTCAACTACCAGTACAGAAAGGAAATAAAGCTATCATCATCCTTTGCTGGTGACGCTGCTAAAGTGTCCCAACCCCAGGCTTTCTAAGAGTGAAGTCTATGGATAATTAAACCCACGGCTAACTTCTTATGCAGCTAGGGTAGGGCAGTCTATCTCCTAGCTCCGGAATGAGCAGTCCTCTTTGCTGGTTTTAAATACCTAAAAAAGCGGGTTTGGGGCGTAGGATCGAAATGCATCCCCCTTGCCTGGTGATCCCAGTTGACCGCAACCCGCGGATCCATTAATGGGAGGATAGGAACGTATCCTACTGAACAACTTTGGACTTACGAAGAACGGTATGAATAGAGATCCTCCTCTTTTCCTGCCAAGGAAGATAGTAATGCCTTTCGTAATCCTCTATGTGAGTCAGCCATTGGGTGATCTCCTGCCTCTGGATTTTCTACCAAAGAAAGAAATGGGGACATATGAACTCAAGTCAAGACCCCGCCCTTCTTTCCTTCTAGCGAGTGTGCTATCCCGTGTGCCTATCTACTTATTATTAAGTAGTTTCCTCGAAGCTGGGTCACTCCGAGGCCATTCAACAAGGCCATTCCACGAGGTAATCCCGTCTATCCCTCCATTGAGGTACATTACATTCACGAAACTCCTCTAACAACATAGAGCTCTCAAAAGAGAAACTACAGGCATGTTAGCCCTTACGCTCCTCCCTCTGGCAAGAACTAACAGCAGACAGCAGCAATCCATATATAGGAAGATAGCTTAACCTCTGGAAAGTCGCCTTATCTTCCTTTGGGTCTCACCCCTCAATCTCATACTAGCTAGTGAAAACAAGAAGCCTAGAGACCTTATTCAACTAATAGTCAACGAAGGAGACCAAGCGCTAAGCTACTCACCGAGCGGGAAGAGCTATTGGCTATCGTTCCGAACAGTCGATCTATCCATAATAGATACCAAAAGGCACCTACGAATGACAACTAAAACTAGCGCCCGAAGCATCTGATAGTGCCATGGCAGAGCCTCCTACTTGCTTGTCGGACCGGGCTTGGCTTGAGGGTTTGACCCCCTTTATTGGCGGAGTGACGGGGGACTTTTTTCCAAGAAACCACAGGGAAATAGTTCATCTTGACAGACTGAACCCCTTCATCCGGATCTGGCTATCCGGGGGAACTACAAGCACAGGAAGGAAGGGAAGATACAGACTAATCAATAGCAAGACAGAAGAAGGTACGCTCGTACCTATAGCAAGGAGAAAGTCGTAAAGTAATAGTGATGTTGATTCAAAGCAATCCATCATCGCTAGCTTACTGCAAATCATACATTCCCTTCTGTCTTTGCTTGATATAACCCTCAAAAGAGAAAGCAAAGGAAACTATTAGACGTTACTCCCTCTAGCTAGGAGGGTGGTCGTAAATCAAGACAAAACAAAATAGATTGGATGGTAGCTAGGCTATGGAACTAACAGCGGCAGCTGCAACCGATATATCCGCAGTTTTAGGAGCTCTTTCTTGTTTTATCCGCTCTTTGCCTGTAGCTAGTAGGAAGCTAGGCACAAGACGCAGACGCTAAGATGCAGACTCTAGGTGCAGCTGCTTCTTTGGGTTTATATCACTTTGGAATGCCTTCTAACTAATTGTATCTATCCCTCTCAAGGTCAGGTAATAGAAGCTAAAGAGAGAAAAGAATGGCTTAGACTGGAAGGCCTCTAATGGGACGCATCTCTTCCTATTGAGTGACTTTCTTCCAGGATAGCTGGATTGAAAACCTAGCTCTATCTATTCTCTTAGTTTCATAGATATTAGGCCCAATAGCGCACTAGTATGATACACAAATGAGGGTCAAGGGCACCCGATCTCTCTGCTGAACCTATCCGCTCTTCCTGACTAAAGGAAAGGACTTTAGAATCGGATGCGCTCGCCTTTCACTCTTCACTTCCCTCAGGAGGGCCTTTATGCTTTACTAAGTTACCGATAAGTCAGTAATAGTCGGAGCTTTGGGCACCGGGCACACGAATGAAGGTGGGACTGGAATGGATTGATAGAGTGATCTTAAGAGGAAATAGAAAGATTCGTATCAAGAGGTCCGGTTGGTCGTTACTATCTACCGTTAAATAGATTAGTAACTATAGCCTGTTCCTACTGATCCTGAAGACTGATCCTCATACATCTGCAAGGCTGCAAAAAGTGGCTGATTTTCTGCCTCCAGTTCGCACTGCCTCTTAGTTAACCGTTGGTTCTCTGCTTCCAGCTCTTGTTGCCTCATAAAAAATCCCAGGTTTTCTGTTTCTAGCTTCCGCTGCTTCTCCAACAGAGAATGGTGACTAGCTAACCATATTTGCTGAATCTTCTGATGTCGAACACGAAACTCAGTCAGGAAATCCCGGTAATCAGGATTAGGTGGAGGTACGCCTTCAACACTAATAGAAGGGAGGTCTTCCCCAAAGTGCGTCTCCACCCATAGGATGTAGTCTCGATGAGCTCTCTGAGTGGACACATTACCAGCGCCCTCTTCTCGGGGTATCTCATCCTGCTGTCTCTGTTTCCATAGGCGTAGACCCTCTTTTACCCTGGCCTTACTGTCAGCAGTAGTGTAACCAAAGAACCACGTGCTTAGGTCCTCAACCATAGGGATAGTCTGAACTAGCCCATATTGCCTCACAACACAACTCGAGATGGGGATTCCATTAATAAAGAAGAAAGCTCAAACCTAGTAAAGACGGATACGGATAACCCAAGCTGCTCGGCGCATCCCTTCTTTCCGACTCGAGAGTCTCTATTCCTGCCCCACAGTAAGTAAGGACTAAGTCAAAGGCAGATCCAATTGCATAGCTTCCGGTTCGAGTTCGAATTCGTTCCCCAGATCGAGAGGCAGAGCCCGCTACAGAGGAATAGATGGGAGCAGAGACAACAAGGCAAGTAAGAATAGAGGAGAAGTGAGCCGCTCTGAGCGGCAGAAATCAATGCTTTTTGATCTTCCTGCTTGAACGTGGACTAATGCTTCCTCTGATCTGTTAGATGGATAGGATCCGGCCTGTATCCGCTCGTTAGCTTCCCTTTTCACTTCCATTCTCTTGGGCCTGGCTTCCTCGAAGGCTTCTTATCGTTCCGCTTCTCCTACTGGTCTGGTGGTTGAGATGCCAAGGCCCGCTGGTGAAGGGAGTTCATTTGCTGTTGTGGAGTCAAGAGGTCGCTGTTGATGCTGCGAGCTTTCATCGGTGCTGGCTCGGAGCAACTAGCTGACACCAAAGAAGGTGATTCCGATGGCTATCGATCAAACCATGGAAGGGGCGCTTCCCTCCATAAGGGATTGACTTGCCTTCATTCTTATTTGATACTTCTAGTCGACTTGATTGATCTTTTTGGAACATAGAACTTACATTAAGACAAGGCCTACCTTCTCAGTTAAGAGTAACGAGCTATAGTTGCTAAGGCGAGTTAGTGCTATGAGTAGAGTGAGAGTCCGATGAGTCTATATGCTCTTTGCTTTTAGAAGTGAGGGTCAGCTAGCGCTTCTCCCCTCTGTTAAAAGAGAAAGTATTATTTCTAGGGATGTTATTCTCCTTGATTTAAGTTCCGCCGTAAACACCCAAGTCAAGCCAGGAGTTTAGGCTGCTTGACATCACATCACAAGCTACACGATTGTTTACCTGGCTGCTAAGGAAGCTAAGTCAAGTATTGCCCGCTGGGCATATAGGCCAGTCAGAATCCTATTAGTGTAGTGAAACCATAATCCTTATCTGCTTAAGTAACTCTCGGTGATCAACAGAACTGAAATCTAGCTTGAGGACTAGTGGAAAATAGCATAAAGAGGGGGTTCGGGCTATCAGGCATGAGAAAGGTAATGTACTTAACTTGGCTGGCCTGTCTTTTTAGTTGCGGAATCGCCAACGTCCGCTAAGGGTCAGAGCTGGACTCGTCGTGAAAAAAATTCTGAGAGAAAAGCCTGGACTACCCTGCTCGCTCAATGCGCGAAAAAAGCTCTTTGCGCTTCTCGAGTGAGTTGAGCTTACGAGCCAACCTTGCCTTTCTTTCAAAGATAGCAAGCAACCTTGCTCTGTGGCTCTATCATCAACCGAATCGCCCGTCTCATCTGTGGTGACTGAATCCACTATTGGCTAAATCCGAAGAGTTAAAGGACCCACACCTTCCCTTCCGGAAAGGCCCTACAAATGAACAGACCCCAACAGAAACCTCCTCACGAGCAGCTACATATGGGCTAGGATCAACTGCTGCGGATGAAAGAGCTCTTGTTTATCTTTCTTTGGCTGATACTGACACTGATGCTTATCCTTTAGCTGAATCTCCAGTTGAACTGATGCCCTAGTCGACCACTTTTGAGGAAGGCGCTACCTTGCAAGGAAGACACTTTCGCTTACTTCACGCCTTTAGGATAGTTTACCTTATACGGGTAGATATTATTTGAAGCTTTCTGAACTACATTATGTCCACTTCTACATCGTCTGAACGGGACATTAAGCCCGCCTCCACTTCTGGCGTAATTACCTTACCCTCCCGCCCTTACATCGCGCTCCTCACTACTTTAGTCTCGTACGAAGGTCGAGCCTACCTAGATAAACCCACCTTCACGCCCACCATCTGGATCGGTAGCAGAACTCTTCTCAGCCTTCACTTCAGCCGCAGTCCTTGTTTACTCCACGGCCTCTACCATTGATGCAGAACCGAAATCGGCATCTTAGCCGCCGCCAAGGAACATCAAGACAGAATCCATACATCGCACAACCAGTCGAACGAGACGATCTATCCACCAATCCGTATTGACACCAATCCAACAACTTCCCGCATCAGATTACGAGCCCACCTCTCTGTCTCAGCTGTCCTTCCTGAATGAACTGACCTACTCTACATGAAATTCTTCTTTCAACCTCGACGGAAGACAAGGGGCGACCAAGACAGACTTTGAAAGCGGACTTGAAACAAATACCCGATCGTGCTATTCTGAATGGGAGGAGGGGGACTCTTTGAAAGACAAATACCAAGTCGAGCTGTCGGGGAAGAAGAATGCAGGCGAACAGAAGAAGAGTCTTCAAACACAAGCAAGTAGTTGCCTTTGGATACCTGCGAGCTGACTCAGAAGGGCCCCGCTCTTTGGAGCAAGGATGGCCGCCCCGAAACAGCACTGACGAACAAACCCAGCCGACTGGCCCTAGTGAACTCCTCCAGCCAACAGCCCTAAGAAAGTCATAAGCGCTTAACTCGAGGGTTATTGTCACTTAACTTCGTCAAGCCTGCCTTTAAAGTCTTGACGAGCGCTACTCCACTACAGTTTCGCCTCCACTCAATCAGCCACTTAGGTTTGGCGAAGTGAACATGAACGCGTTAGTGACGTAGCAAATTAGAATATCCAAGCCGGTAGCCCTCCCTTCCGAGCCAGTCTCCTTTTACCTTCACTACTATAGATACAGAACTTCTTCTTCACTCCTACCTGAACTTCTTCTTCACTCCTACCTGAACTCCTTCTTCACTCCTATAGATATATCTATATCTAATTTCTTTCTCGAATTTGTAGGCAGTGGTGCATCTTGTGGTTGAGCCAGGGCGTGGTCAAAGGGAAGGATCGTCAAGACTTGACATGCGACTCAATGCTATTGATCCCTATCATCCGAACGAATGTCTTGTATTGGTTTGGATCATCCGAGCGAGATCACATCTTATTCTATGCAATTCTGTTTGTCATTGATCTGCGTCCACACCGCTTCCCCAGGCACATGCACCACCCCTATCTATGGAAGTAAAAAACGAGAGCCATGTAGCCCAGCCGACCGGAGACAAGACCGAGCCAAGGCTTTTCTAAAGGGATGGCCTAATAGGCTGTTCTTAGTCAAACCTGCTGGATACTGGATAAAGGGGTATAATGGGTGGGGATTAGCTATTAGGGGTATCTTTCCCATGCGTTTTTCTGTAGTGAGATTGACCATCGGGTCAGGTAGAGCCATATGGGCACGTTCAGGTCTCAAAGAGAAGGTTGGGAAGGTTTTTTCCGAGTCGCCAAGTACGGGCTCACAGTCACTAAGAGATCCAGTGCTCTAGTTAGCATTTATCAGCTAAGTCAAAAAAGGCTAATGACGCAAAAGAGTTTGCAAGCACAAGGCTAGGGTAGGGGGGCGCTCAAGGGCATAATCATCGGCTACCGTCTTTGAGGACTGAACTGATGAGACAAGTCAGTCATCAGTAGTGGAACAGGTAAAGAGGCGAGCAACAAAAAAGGCTTCAACAAAGCAAATGGCAGCTAGCTCTTCCCCCTTCAAAGCAAGAAGTTCAGCTTTCCTGCTGAGGGCATCTGCTACTTGGTTAGTTCTTCCTGGCTTATACTTTGACTCCAACACAAAGTCAAACTCCGCCAGGAAATCCTGCCTGCCCGTTTTGGAGAAAGCTTCTTCTGTGTAGCAAAGTAGCTTGTGGCCAGCAGTCTTGACCACAAATCTAGACCGAACGCAAGTAGTGCCTCCACGTCCTCAGGCAATGCACCACTCTTTACCATACAAAGGCATCTCTTTCTATTGGACCGCGCCTCCCTGACTTGTTTGGCTCGTTGAGCTTTCGGCTTGGGTGTCCCTCCTGGACCAATACTCTTCCAATGGCATAGTCTGATGCTTCAGTGTGCACTTCGAAAGGCACAGTATAGTCTGGCAACCTCAATACGGGTTCCTCCGTCACGGCCCTCTTCAAGTCCTCAAAGGCTCGCTGGCACTTGCCTTATCCCCTTAAATGAAAGCCAATGCCAAGGCTTTCTTCAAAAGATCTGTGAGTGGAGCAGCCTTCCGTCAGTATCAAGTGATGAACCGGATATACATATAAAAATTTCGTTCAAAAGGCCAAGAAATGCCAATAGAGCCGGCTTTTAGCGAAGATCCGCTCATATGCTGCATGAGGGGCGGCAAAAGGCGGCTTTGCTCATGAGTTAGCGATCAAGCGGAAAAGGACCTGCTGGCTTCTTTTCTTTCCGGAGCAGAGCTGCCTTGCTCGTAGCTCCGTATTGATATAAAAGGGGATGCAGGGTGAAAGAAAAATAAGAAGCAAGTCTTGAGGGAGTAAAGAGCCACCTAACGGTGGTTCTGCGCCAAGTGCGATCGATTGTCCTTCCTTTATAGATTGAACTACCGTAACTCCACTCAACCAACAAAGTGAATTCCATACTCAAAGTTGAGTTACCGTACAAACTCAATATCTATAAAAACTAAGGGGGAAGAGTTTGTACTGAAGCCGAAAGGTATCCTAAAGGAATGGTAGCACCACAATCCACCCAGACGCGGCCATCATAAATGGTTCGTGCGACGGCGGCGGAGGCAGGTTCGGGATAATCCATTCAATCTTCTTCTTTTTTTTCTCTTTTCTCTCTTTTTCTGAATTTTCCTGAACTCCCTCTTGAAACATTTCCAGAAACTCGAGTCTTATTTCCTCTTCTTCTTTCGGTGGAGTTTCCTCTCTAGGTTCTTCTTACAGCCTTATCCCTTTTCAAAATTCTTCTTCCCTTAGCTTAGGATCGCCTTTGGAAGCCGGAACGCAGGGGTCGATCCAGATGTTCCTCACAAAGCCAGATAGTATTAATAGCATTAATTGTAGTGATGGTAGGGGGATGCTGGAAATCGGACACTTTCTCGGCCCAGCATGTTGAGACCGGAGCGTGACTAGGGAGCGAGTTCTTAAAAACTCCCATTCTATCGTTGGGGTTCTTAGGAGCTTCCTGTTCATCCGCCACGTTGATTTTTCCTTCTTTTATGAAATCTTGGATTTTTTGCTTTAAAGTCTAGCTTGCATCCGTCGCATGGCCCGGCCCCCCCTCATTGGGACCTAACAAAATTCTGCCAATTCCTTCCACCCCCACCCCCCAGATACATACATACTTTTCTTCCTTTCTCCCATAAAGCTTCCTTTCCTGAATCTTAGCTCTTCTCTTTCTTATTTATTCTTACTACTATCACTTTATAAACCAGGCCGGCTGAAAAAAACCGTAACGTATCAGGGTCGTACGCCTGGAACAAAAAGGTTCGTCGTAAAATTTCGGCGATTACAAAAATAAAGGAGTATATCCCTCTCCCCCTTAGTGTCTTTCCACTTCCGTCGTTCAGGAACAAACACTTCGCCTAATTATTTTGAATCCCGGCCCGGTTTTCCCCCACTAACCAATTACGTTACGACCACTGAACAAACTTGGTTGACGAACATGGTTTATGCGCCGCTAATGTAGCGGCTTGTCGAGCATTTGACAAACTCACACCATCCATTTCAAATGGGATTTGTCCCGCGGACACACGAGCAATCCAACCCGTAGGATTTCCTTTTCCCCTTCCCATTCTTACTTCTGTAGGTTTCCCGGTAATAGGAAGATCTGCGAGAACTCTTACCCATATCTTACCATTTCTTCGGAATTGTCCGCTCATAGCACGATGGAATTGTCCGATTATAGCCCGACGCGCTGCTTCAATGGCTCGATATGAAAGACGACCGGCTCTACAACTTTTAGTGCCATATCTTCCAAAACCAAGTTGTGTACCGTCCGGTTTGCAACCCCTACTACATCTGCCTTTACGATATTTACTATATTTCGTACGTTTCGGATATAGCACGTCCCTTTTTTTTTTTACTATATGAAATCCACACTTTGACACCTAAGATTCCGTAACGAGTAGATACTTCCGCAGGAGCATAATCGATTTTCTGGTTAAATACATTACGAGATGTTTTTCCATACTTTCCGCATTCAGTTCTAGCTATTTCTGCGCCTTCTGATCGACCTGAACAACATATACGGATCCCCTCAACCCCTTTTTTCATTACTAATGGAATATCCTTAACTATTTTACTAAAAATGGAACGAAATGATCTTGTTTTGTTTCTCAGTTGAAAAGAGATGTCTTGAGCAATCGGAGAAGCACTTTGATAAACAGATTTGATCTTGACCGACTCAATAAAGGTATTAGTCTTTGTTCTATTAGACAACAAAGATCGCATTTTTTTCACTTCGTTCAAATAAGAGTTGTACCCGTACGGAATTCTTCTGTTTCTCAGTATGATCTCTATCATCATCTCTATTCCCTTTATCAATTCTCCTATCCCACCTAGGTCTATGAATTTCTCTATAAATTCCATTACCCTATCCTTCCCCATGAGGTTCCAACATTTGATCCTTAATTGACCTAGGAGTTGTTCCCGGGCATCCTCAAAAAAAAGGTTATTATACATCCCAACCCCATCCCTTGGAAAGAAAAAGGTAGCACCGAAGAAAGGAAAGAGCGAGATGGTGGTTTTTGTTGTTCCCGCGAAGCGAAGATCATTCGCTTGGCGAATGAAGTGGGTCAACCTCTTTTTGGCTTCGGCCAAACACTTTTTCTCGCTGGTCGAGCTTTCTACAAAAAAAGCGATGCGAGAACGTATTCTCTTATCTAAGCTTCTTCCCTGTGCATTCGCTCCCCCCATCGTAGATAGTTCAGCCACGCCCGGTGCCACGAAATGATTGAGAACTACGACGGGGTCGAAATCCATTTTGTTCTTTGTATTCAATAAGTATTGCATGACCGAATAATTCAAGGAGGGGCGCACTGCGGGGAGGGTCCTTTTAAGTAGATGACTCGTCGGGCCGTCGGAGCGGGACTTCTTTGGGAAAAAGAACTTGAATAACTTTGTTTTTCTGAAGGAGTAGTCATTTTCTGTCAGGAACGCTATGTCATTTACAACCCCGGCGCATTTCGGATGCTTGAAGGCCCCGCTGGCCCGAAGTGATTTAGAAAGATTCTTCTTTATCAAGGGTGATCGGTCATGGTATCCATAGCGTTGCTTCTTTTTCGGCCAAATCCTAATTTCGTTTTGCTTCTCCCGGTCGTCGAGCCTGATCGACTCGACTCTTTTCCCTGCCCCCCGGCCTCTAACTTCGTTTCGTTCTTCTTCTGTATCGCCGCTTGAATGAAGACACCCGATCGGCCCGACTTTCCCAAATGCCCACCACCGGCCCTTCTCCTTTCCGGGTCTGGATTTTTCGCGTCGTTTCAGTCGTCGTGGTCGACGGGGAAGAAAGAAATGAATGAATGTTCTTTTGGGAAAATGTAAAATAATACACCTACCGAGACGAAAGCCAAAGGTGAGTCTCGTAGGTGGACGTATCGAACCGAAATAAGATCTCAGGTTGACATCTTGATACACTGATTTACCATAATAATAAATAGAGTCAATGGTGACTCCGCCGTGGGAAGAGCCGCTTCTTTCTTGCTTGATAGGGGGGGGCTTCCATTCACCAACGCAGACTAAAAGTGCTCTCCGAACCGTGCTGGATAGTCACCCATCACACGGCTCTCAAACCCAACCTGTGGTGGATCCCGGGGGACAAAGTAAAAGCGCTTGATCCTTTGCCCCATACTTTGAGATGCTCCTCCCCGCCGATCAAGCAGCGACGCTGCTTGTGATAGGCTTCGCTTTAAGCCGCTATCGTTCGGTTCGAATAAGTCAAGTCCCTTCGGTCGGTTCGCTCAGGTGGTCTTCCCTTATCTTCCCTAATGTTAAGAGTAGTTATGGTTTGAGAAAGGAGCACCGGCCGAGCACCCTGAATGAATAAGAAAGGGACAACAGAGGGAATCCATGATTCTTATTCAACCGAGTTGAAGCTAGCAACATGTCGATTACACACCGGAGGTTGGTAAGAACTGGGGGACAATGCCCCCCTAACCTAAGTGGGCCTACCAGCGAAGCAACTGGTACTTGATCGGGCGGGGGGGCGGTTTGGTTTCGTGCAACGCCCTCGCAGCAGGAAGAGGTAGTTGTCATTTGAAAGGAAACGCCCCTTGTATAGGGTTCCGACCCTGCGCACCCTGATGAAAAAGCCCTTTCTATGTTATTAGTAAAGCCTAAATGTCCTTATTGAAAAAACTAAAGCGCTAACGAGCAAGAAAACGGAGGCGCTAACGCGCCTTATATTATACAATTAGAAAAGCAACCTTTCGCCTTTATTGATATGATATAAAACAAGCTTACTTACTAATAGCAACAAGCACCTTCTTTCTCAAAGTAAAGTTTCGCGCTTCTTGCTTTAGAAAGATTGCAGGGGCGCGTCGGAACGGTCGGTGGCTGCTTAGTCTCATCCGAGAGTCTAATCTCTTTGTACTGCTTTTTTTTGAAAAAAAAAAGAAATAAGGGGGTCGATTTAGGCTCCTTCCCTTCCACTGCATAGCTGCGCTAGCAGGTACTATGAGCCCTCTGTCCCACGCATCTAACCAGCTCGCGTGGTTCACCGGTTCCACCGAAAACTCTAATTTGTTGAAGCGGAGCATAGTGCGCTTTAGGCGCCGAGCGAGAAACGTCTCTTCTTTCGTTTCGGTTTATTCACTGATCTGAAACTTAGCACTTGTTTTCTTATTAATTCCAGGGGCGGCGGCGTTCTTGAATGAAGTCTATCCGAACCGAATTAGAACTTATCAGATCAGGCTGGGCCTCTCCAGCTGAGCTGGGCGCCGGGGCCCTGGATGCGCTAGCGATCGGCACATAGGGGAGTGGTTGCCCGGGTTTCTCGGCCTGGTATCCTGCACCTCGCGTTCATGATATCTACATTCAACTGTGCCCCGAAGACACGGTCGAAGCACGCCCGCCCAGTGTGCTTCTTTCACGACATGCTCTGGTCCGGGGTGTCTTCCAGTGGTCTTCTAGCGTTAGAAGAAGTCGTGTCCGGGACGGACATCTGCAACGTCCTCCCACGCTTTTTTTTTAATATAAGACAAACTGAAGAAAAAGACTGACCCATTCGGTGACTTTCGCGGTCGCCCTCACTGAACCGACTTGAATCTGAACTACGATTCAGATCAAGTCTTACCGAAATCGGATTTCCTTTTCGTGCCATATGCGCTTAGACTAAACTTTTTCCCCCTTTTTCTTCCCGGTCCAATATTAGTTCTCGAAAGTCTTCGTTTCCGTGTAGAAGCAAACTCTCCAAATTTATGACCAACCTTTCCTTCAGTGATCTTACAACGAACAGGAGTTTTTCCATTGTAGATTCGTACGGAGCAATTAACGAATTCCGGCAAAATAGAAGATCTACGTGACCAAATTTTCCTGTTCAAAAGAAGATCTCTCTTCTTCTTCATTCTCAACAGGAATGCATCAACAAAACTGCCCTTCCATATAGATCGTCGTGGCATGAACTCAGAATTTCTTCGCTTCGATTCCGCCCCTACTTCAATTAAAGCTAGCTCCTACTCCTCCCCCTTCTCCTCCTTCATCGTCGTTGGTCCTTCGTTCGTAGTGGTCATTGTATAGTGAGAAAGCTCACCCCTGCCTTTAGACGAGAAAGCCCTCTTTTACATCCCCTAGACAAATTCATAGGAAATGCTACAACCCATTGTTGTTCTTTTGACGATGAACCACTCCGGTACAACAAGCTAAAGTGACCTCTACGCTTCGTCCCCGGTGCGTAGGGCCGATCCCCGTGTGCTAGAGGGAGGGCCGTTTGTGTTAAGCATATAGTAGGTTTTTGTCTTGTTTAGGCATTTGGTGTCCTCTCTGCCGGCCTGCTTAGCGACAGAGCCATCTTCTTTGTGGTCAGTGAGGAGGACAATCCCCCACTCTGGCCTGGCGGTTTCTTTCTTTACAACCGGATTATACCCCGTCCGGTCCTATTTCACAAAAAAAAGAAGCAAAGAAGGGAAATCTTCGTAAAGGCAGCAAGGGGTGTCGCCTTCGAATTGAGTAGTGAGTCTTCTTTCTACTCGACTTTTGTAATCGAAACTCTAATCGAAAGTAGACTCAAGCCTCACCCTTTATGTATGTGAATTTTCACAATCTAGTTCTAAATACTGGACTGATCTTTCTCCGCTTCAAAGAGGGTCTATTTCTTTAAATAAAGATAGACAGGAACTAAGTAATAAGAACCCAAAGGCTTACTCCCATTTCTTTCTACTCTACTCTATCTATGAAGGCTATGAAGGAATTCGTTCATAGAATGCTTTTTGATTGCGCTACTTGTTGAAAACAACCGTACGGGATAGACCCGGCGGAGGAGATTGTACCAAAGGAGACCCGTTTTACCGACCGTTTGGTTGGGTGTGTCCTTAGTCGCCCCCGAGAAGCCATACCCTTAGGAAGCTTACCCAACTCATCGCTTAACTCCCAAGAAAGGAAGACAACCCCAGTAAATCGTGCATAATTGAAGAGGAAAGATTTCTCTAAAAGCCGGCGGTTTCTTTGTGCTAAGAATGGATACTTCTTGGTGTTTGCCGGAATTCCGACTTGGGAATACCTTTGACCGATTGCCTGCCCCTTCATTATGATTAGTAAGATGGGGAAAAGCGGAAGAGGAAGAAAAACAAAAGACTAGTAGTAAAATAAAAGCAACCTGAACAAAATCCGTCCACATAAGGTCGAGCTCACCCTTACTTGTGCCTCTCGCAAGCTCTCATGCCCTCACCTAGCGAGCCTGGCCCAGCTGCGTACACCTCCCTTCCTTACTTTCAGAGTGGAAATACCCCGCATAACTTCCAACAGGAATATGTGGTCATCTAGGTCGTACGAAAGATTAGGCGGACTCCTATACATGGCTTATACGCCTCTAATTCCTTAGCCCAAAATCACGGGTGGAATAACTAGCCTACCTGCTAAAGTCGACTATCCTTGCCCACCTATACAGTCGATCTCACGTAGCGAGTCTCACCTAGCCCTCACTAAGCTGCCTTCCCTTCTTGATCGCCAGGTTGAGAAAGGAGCAACGCCAGGTAGGTTTCAAAGAGCAAAGAGAGTGGTGGGTACGCCCCAAAAACTACGACTGAACTTTCTTTCCGTCTTTTTCTGTTTCTCTACGATAGATGCACTTACGAACGCTCTTGTACCGACCAGAGGGTAGCTAGCGCCTATCTATCTGTGGTCTAAGAGCTCCCGGCCCATAAACAGGACGCCCGGAACTGCACTTCAAACTAAACCCCCGGATGAGAATAATAGCTGGCGCCTTAGGTTAAGAGCTGCTAAAGAAGCCTAATCATCTTTCTTTCATTTTAGATAAGCCCTCTTGAAAGCACGCAGGCAAGCAAGCGTTCTCACAGTCCGGTTGGTTGTTTAATAGAAAAGTGATTGGCTTTGAATAGGCAAGTCAAGTAAGCCTCTTGTTGGCGTAGGTCGTAAGGCTAGGGAAAGCCCCACCCAGTGGTTTTTCTAGTTCGGGGTGCAAAGGAAAGGGGGCCTCACGGTCGTTGCTGCTGGTCCAGGTTCACTAGGGTTTGTGAGTGAGAGCACTTATCCGCTAAAGCATCCGTTGTTGGAGCTCAACCAGTAGTTGCCAATCGACATCGACTACGATTTAAATCTTAAGGCGGGCAAAGTCCACCATACTAATAAGAATTTAATAACGTGCTCAAAGGGGCTCACTAAGCGGAGAAAGCCTCGCCCCTATACCGGTCCTCGGCGTATCAATGCCACCAATACCAATCGGTCCCTTCTTACTAGCGTTCGCTCTCCATGACATTAGCTGGCGGAACACATAACCATTTCTTCTTCACCTTCGGAATGTGAACTAACTATACTATAGCTTCCTAGCTCGAATAATCCCTTAAATCACTTGCCTAGCAAGCCGTTGTTAGCCCACCCCAACTAGAACAGGAACCACTTTACCAGCTGATCAAACAACTCACTCAGTGGATTTGTTGATTTATGTTATGTGATTCCCACCCTGAAGAAGCTTTGACCTTTATTCAATGACTCCAAGTATGCCTTCATTCAATACCGGGTGTTGCAACTATTCACCAAATAAGCCCACTGTCGAGTGTATAACCTCTTAACACGAGATAGATTCATTTTATTATACATATACACTAGAGATTTTATTTAACAACTGATGCCCTAACCTGGACCCCTTACTATAATTGCTTGACCCCTGGCTGGGCAACCCTCAGCTGACGAGTATGAGGCAGCTACAGCAGCTCGAACATGGGCGGGGGGTGGCATGGTGTTCAAGTTCGATCAATAGGGTCATTCATCATCAGCAACTAACTAGGCAAAACTGAAAAGGATCGGCTGCTTGAGCCGTACGAGATTCAATCAATTCTAATATACGGTGAGGGTTGGTTTACCTATATCAATATGGTTCTCAGAGGGTTTGGTTTACCACATCTATATCACTCAATAAAGTATATGATTGGTTCGACAGCTTCATAAGGTATTTATTCATTGATTTATACCTCAAGTATTGACGTTATAAACCACACTGTTTGACTGTGGGAGGGAATGGCTAGAAAGTTTAAGTCCCTACTAGCTAGTAGAACTCCTTAACATTCTCTTCGGTAAAGAACAAGCCTATTCTTCGAATTTCTTTCTGGCTGGAAGGAAGGAATTTGTAATAGAGTAAAGCCAATGAATGAGATCCAGTATTGAAAAACCTAACAATGGATGGGAGGGTATATGGACCAGTTCTTAATACATATAATGATGAAGATGTCATAGTGAGAGAATAAGATATTGGAGGATTGTCAACCCATGAATGAAATAGATTTATAGTGAATGAAAGAGGTAGAGACAATAAAACACAGAGGCGTATATCGGATCCGCCGCTCCTCATGATCTATTATCGTACTGTTTGATCGTACTGCTTCAAAGAAATAGTTATGAAATGAGGGGCCACCTGTTGTTAATACTTCTATTGAAGGTAAAATAAGCTAATATAAAGTACGCCGTATTTTATAGTCCAATTATGGCCAATAAGACCAGTTGGTTCGACATCGAATGATGTTTCGGGGTTCGATTCCCGATCTCGACCCCTTCCAACCGACCTACTATTTTCTATTGAATCTCCGAACGGGCACGGGAGGGCGACGATCAGATGGCATTAGCCGGTCCAGTTGAGAAGATTTCTTCGAATGAGGGTGAGGGAGCAAGGCTTCTTTCAAAAAGAAGAGAGCAGCAATCCATTCTCCTAGATATCAGACGAGAAGACGCTCATCTTTCTTCTTCTTATCTGTTTTGTCTCTTTCCCTCGTCCTTTTGTTCTAGTAAGCCAAGGAAGAATTCTAAGTCCTATGCTACCTCTGTCCTTCTATCTAGAGAGAGAAATAGGTAAAGTCCTGACCTCGATCTTCCTTCATTCACTGGGAGAGGGTATAAATACACTCGACTGATAAGGAGAGGAAAAAGGACTCACTGCTATCCTCCTTAGGGTGGTCGTAGAGAGGGTAAGATTTATTTAAGACGAGAGTGAGAAGGGTTACACTCCTTCTTTTAACCCTGCCTCAGGCAATCCAATCTATCAAGAAGTACATCTTACAACCGCTTTACCGGGAGCGGAAAAAAAGATGCAACCTATTCCCCTCAAAATACATTGCATCAAAATTGCGTAAGGGGTTCCTTATTAGGGTCCCTTTGATCATCTCTGGTCGTCTTTCTTCAGAATCAGCGATTGCCGCTTTCTTATTTGCCAAATCAGTGGTAAGACTAGGCAAGAAGTCTGGATTGTTATTCACTGCGCTTTATTTAAAGCAGTGCTGGTGGCAGCAAAGAAGCTCATCCAGTAAGGGTTATATCGATCTACTTCTAAGAAGGCTGAGCCAGCATAAGTGGTTTGATCCACTGGGAGAGAAACATAAACAGTTGGTGGTTCAGGCTGTCCCATCTTCATTCATTTCTTCCGAACGAACCAACCGATAAAGACCGATCAATCAGGAGAACCCGTCGGTCGGGTTGGACACGGAAACAAGACAATAATCCCTAGCTCTGCTCTCGAGGCTCTAGTAAGCCACTCATTTGTTTTCGAAATATGAGAAATATGATTTTTTCCAAGTGGGATGGGAAGAGAATCAATTTCCAATGAATGCCTTTGAACCAACCTGCGGCATATCAATAACTCCTTTGTTTCTCAATCTTCTGATCGATCACTAGAAGAGCGGCTTCCATCGGTCTCTTAACGAGCAAACACCTATTAGAGCTCTCTTAGAAGTACTCGTTTCAGAGGGGAAAACCTTGAGCTCGCTACCGCCCTTAGCGCATACATAAATGCCAACCTAAGGGGGACGCAAACAACCGGCAATGCAAAAGCCTTATAGTAAGCAATAAGCGCCGGTGGAAGGCATGGGGCTAAAGGCTAGGGCGTGATGAAGGAAAGAAAGAAATCTTGCAAGCAAGCCAAGCAAGCAAGAAAAGCAGTTCTGTTGGCAAGCAGCTAAGGAAGGTGGGACATCTCACTTTAGCATTTAATTGATCCGCGAAGGCAGCATAGAATCTTATTGAGCTCGAACATCTCGTCATAGGTGTTTCGGACGACAAGAAGACGCTCTCTAAACGAGAGTAGACGGTCGGTTGTTCCCAGCTTGGCTAAATCCCAGAAGGCAGCCCCCGAAAAGCAAGTTACCAATTGGAATTTCAATTCTTTCGATTCCGGTTGATCAAGTCAAGTCAAAGGTGATCGTGCATTCCCTCACTCAGAACGTGGAGGCACCATCTAGAACGTCCGAAACATATTCTTCCTATCTTGCTCCAGATGTTCGAGCTTCTGACGCTGCCGAAGCAGTAGTGGGAGCAGCAGCCGGGCGTAGTAGAACGTATGAAGCCTAGCATTTTTGTGCCTAGAAAGAAAGTAAAGTAATTAGACGAACTTAATTCTCTTTGCCCGGCCCGCGCCCTCTTTTGAAGCATGGGGATTTTTTGGTGAAGGTTAAGAGGGTGTCGCTGATAGCTTCCAAAATCAAACCACCGGAAAACTACCATAGACGTGCTACGCCCGGCCTTGAAAAACCGGGTTTTTTTGGCTCAGATGATATGATATGTCTGTAACGGAGTCTTAATGCCAAGCCAGGTGGTGATCCACTTTATATCTCCTATTCGGGGTCTGCCCCGTTCTCAATTGTTTATAGAGATCGGCCTTGTTCAATAAATGTCTCAATCAAGTCGTTGCATAGAAAGAAGCAGCACATTCTTTATAATATAATGCTGCATATGAAAATAATTGCTGTATATGAATTTGCGACCATGCCAGGGGAGGGGAGGCGTTCTCTTCCGAGATGATTTCTTTGGTCTGTTGTCCTCCTAAGAAGGATATACAAGCTTGTGAGGCTAAGGGCTCGTACTCTTTCTTCTGAAGGTGCAGATGGAGGCTTATTGGGAAGAGGAAGCAAGGGCGCGCATCTGCTATTCTATTCGTTGACCAGTGTCCAGTCGGTCGAAACGGAATAAGAGTATCAAAGTCTACAAGGTGGATAAGGCGGCTTGTTGGGCATTTCTCGGATAAGAGGCTATGTCAAAGGCACAAATTACCTACCTATACCTTGGAAGGTGTCAAGATACGTGAACAGCTCAGTTTCAACTATATAACGAATACAAAAAGGGTGTAGTTTAGGAGTCAAGAGTACTTTGGACTCGTCACATGACGATGATTCTGCTTACGAATACGAGTATACTATCTGCTTACCTTTAAAATACGAAGAATCCTCTAGCTTCCTCCCCTCCGTCAAGGCTATGGGCCGGGAAAACGTGGGTAGGCTGCCCAACGACCACGGAAGCAAGATAATATGTCCGTCCTGGTTCTCCGCTGATGAGAAATGCAAATCTTTATCTGCACGAGCGGCAAAGCAGCAAACGCCAGAGATAGCCCCGCCTGAAACGCACTCACTTCCTCCAAGGGAAATTCTTATAATATATTTATGATATTTATGAAGGGTTAATCATATCTTTTTTAAGGGAAGAGTTTCGTCCCCTGCTAGTACCCCTGCTTGTTCATTCGGAGGCCACGCTCGGTGTGTGTGATCTAGTGCTTGTCCTATGCTATTTGAATTGGAGAAGACCTGGAATCGAGGAGCTTTCGGACCCATACTTTAGCTACCCTATAGCGCGGCTTCTTTGCCATTCTTTGCCAGGTACTCGCACTTAGAAATCCACTTTTCGGGAATAATATGGCTGTAGTTTGAGCCGGGCTCAGACTTGTTAAGATCGTACTCACTACGCTGCCTATCTGAAAGCGCCGAACCTCACTTACTCCGCTCGGCCGGGGCGCTGATCACTTAATTATTAATAAGTATAGATCTTTTACTCCGTCCCATGATAGGTCTCTTTTTCGCTCTCGTTCCTTGAATCTCTCGTGGCATACAACAACCTAACTCTCTTCAGTTCAGCCATATATTATACCTAGTAGGGAGGTCGGTCTTCCTCCACTTTTAACCCAGCAGAACCCTAGGATCTTTCTGATCTGATTGGAGGCGAGGATGAGGATCGGGAATAGACTTTCCTTTTGTTGGGGGAGAGGATCTACTCACTGATCGGGTTCACGCTGGGACGCACTAATGAGGAAAATGCACCAATGCCAATCATTGATTTTTATACGAAAAGCTATTTGGTGGAGCATATCACTCCAAGCTGTCAGCGGATTAATATTTTAATTTAAAAATCTAAGAATGATACTACAACTTATACAACACATTTAGGACAGTATCGAATATTGTTTCTCCCCGTAGAGGGATTCAAAGCTATTAGTGCCACCTGCTGCTGGAACATAAACAGCTGGTGGTCAAGTGAAGGAAGGTATAGTCAAGGTCCGCGGAAGGATCAACTTCAGCATCAAAAGCAGAAGCATCCACTGAGTTCTTCTTTCACTTGACGTCGAAATCAAGGACCGAAATCCTTCAAATCCGGACTCCGAATAACAACCTATGAGTGAGCCGAGCGAAAACCATGAGCACCGAGCCACCTATCCTCCACCTTACTAGCTTATTCCATATACCGACGGGTTCGAAAACCATGGACTAAGCTTTTCTTATGACCACGCTTGCTTGTTGACCATGCATGTGTTTGATCCCCTCGACCAGACCTTGCCCGAGGTAACCGAAGTACGCGAGCTGAGCTGCCGGCTAGCCAGCCCGCCTCTCTGCGACCGAAGACCCTATCCGCCTGTTACAGATGCTTGCTATGCGCTGGCCTACCCCGCATATGAGACGGATTGCTCCTTTCTTCTAGCCTCACCTCCCCTATCGCTTACCGTTAACTGCTACTGCTGCTCCCGTTGATGCTATTAAGAGATAACTGGCACAGATGGATTCCTGCTCAGATCCATTCATTCAACCTTCGCCTTCCTTTCACTTGCAGATACTTCCTTGCGAATAAGGACGGACTAGAGTGCTACTGCTAGAGGGAAGGCTGACTCTGCTAGGCTGGCTGGCTTGCTTGGCTTGCTTAGAGCTCTAATCTAATGTGTTCTTATCCGTCCTGTTGTTTTCTTATGATTCACAGCGGAAACATCAAATCGGTAATATCATAAATAGTGATCGAACACTGACGTGGCTGATCATTAGTACCTGAAATCCACAAAACCTCTGGTTCGGCTATGTTTTGAGGGACTCGCTCTACCCTGATCCCAATTCCTTTTCAAAGTAAAGGCCTGGCCCCATATGCTGCTGGAACTAGCTTGCTTTCAGTACGCCGGGGCTATGTCACTTCCAGCCTTGCCTTGCCAGTTTATCCTGACTTTGAGCTCTCCCCTTGCAATTCATTCCCCCCTGCCATTCCTTCCCTTTAGGGGCTCGCTTACGCTTCTATTTCTGATCCTTTTGTCGAGTCACTGGAACCTCCCAACTCGAAGCTATCTTTCCGTTCCTCGGTTAGCTGGCTTGCTTGGCCTCCATTCCCTTCTGTCACCGTAGCTTGTTTCATTCCGTCAGCTTCCTCCATTTAGGCTAGGCTGCCTTCCGGCTTTAACTTTCAGCACGAGTTTGAACTGTCCTACAATAAGCGAAATGAAAATGTTAGAAAATTATTAATTATAAAATGTCGGCGAATAGCGAAAAAAGCTTTTAGGGGACAAGCAATCGCCATCATATCATAATATTAGGCCTTCCACCAGCAAGCCATAAGTAATAGTTCGCATAACGAAGCGGCTGGTTGGCATTTAGCAGCGGCAGGCGATGATGCGGTAGCTACGGGCGTCAGACTATTCATAGTGTACTTGTGGGCTAAAGGAGGGATAGCACTGTAGGGGCTTGGCATCAAAGCTGTCCGTTGTTGTTCGCTCAGGCTATTCATCGTTAAGTAAGTCAGGGCGTACTACTACCAGGGCGCTTAAGGGCAGGTTTCTCAGTCAAGCGGCGCTTTTCCGTATAACTAACGAACAGACGACAGGTCAGACAGAGTGCAAATTTATCATATAAGGAGCTTTCTTCCGCCAGCTATACAGAAATCGATAAGTAGTTCTAATTAAGTAGTGCGGAAAGGTCGGATAATGATAATGGGCATCAGGAGAGAACATGCCAGTATAAGCACTTGTTGTGCCTGCTGTTGGGACAGTATAAGTTACATTACAGTTGTGTTGTGTGATCCGCTTGTGGTAAGAGGAAAACGTCCAAGTCTAAAGTGGTTTAGCGCATTTGAGGCTCAAAACCACTAGGTTCCTAATTGATTCTACCCACCACCCCTTGTATAGAGCACCACTAATTGGATAAGCCTTCCATCAAGCAAGTACGCGAGAAAGCCGCTCAGGTCTCGTCCTGTTGTGCGTAAGGCTTTTGTAGTAACGAAAATCAAGGGCTACGGGTCCGCCTTCCAACAATCTGTAAGAAAGATGTCCACCGTTCCTCTCTATGCCAGAGAGCAAGTCCAGTAGTGTGTTTGTACACAGTATATACAGATATATAGGGAGCATAAACAAGAGTGAGACTCACTTTCGGGAATGTGGGAAGCAAGAGGCTAGTGTTTCTTATCAATCAGCAGAGTCAGAAGTAAGGGCTCAGTTGTTGGGCATCATTTGAAGCAATAAGGTGGGTATATAGGTATAGGCATGTAAGCGCTTCCACCCTTATATATTGAATTAATGTGTTATACGCCTTCTTTCAAGCAAGCCTTTAAAAGGGAAGGTCAGGCGCTCATCAGGTAAGGATTGTACAGATGGTAGTTAGGGAATATTATGAGTGAGATAGTATTGTTGTTCTGGAGGGTGGGAGCCAAATCTGTATGGGTGGGAGTTGTTAGCAGGGTCATGGCAAATCCAGAAGAAGAACATTGGATGGTATATAATTATACATCGACAGGCAACAATAAAATAAAAAATAAATTATCTAGCACTACATTTCGATACTAATTGTGAAATTGCGTTGCTGTGTCAGAAGAAGGATAGCTATACTGATTCGGTATACTCTAAAGACAAGTCGGCCTCACTTTCCAATCTGTCTCTGCACGCATGCCCGTGCATCGGACAGAAAGCCAACCAAGATCCTTTTCGACGAAGGTTCAGTTTCAGCCGCCGTCAAAAAGGAAGGTGTTTGATCACTTAGACCATTTGATACCGATCATCTTTCCCATTCAAAGATAAGAAAGTTAGTTAAAAACTCGTTCCCTTTTCGCTTGCCCTGAGGTAGAGGTGTGTGCTCGTAAGCTGGCTTTCCTCACGGACTACTTGGAAAGGAAGTCTTTTCGAAAAGACAAAGTTTGGTTCATGTGGAAAATTTATCCAATCTGAGTTTCAATCTTCTTCTCTGGAAATGAATTTATACTCGGATCGGAAAAGGCTTTTTGCCCAGCGAAAGAGTGATCCCCTTACTTATCAAAGACGACGTCAAGTGGCGAAACCACATATTCTGGATCACACTTTGGTTTGCTGCTACACCTGGCTACGATACCGCTTACCTTCTTGCTACCTTGGTGAAATTTCATTAGTAGGGAATGAATCCAGAAAAGAGAAGAGAAGAGGATGCCAATAAGCTTACTTTCTTTATAAGAAAAGTTCGGTAAGAATCGGTAGATCAAATAGGACGAGCGAACTCAACCCTTCAATTCATTCTTCTCCTGCTGCAAATGATGCACTCAAGTAGACCCAACAAGATTCTCCGTTTTTTGTTCGAGAAGTCACCGAATAGAGTAGTCCTGCGCAGAGTAAAACAGAAATAAAGTAGGCCTTTGTTGACCAGTTTCGTTTGCCAATAATGCCAATGAGATTTTCTAGTTCGAAAGGGGGAACCAGTCTTTATTTATCCCTGTGTCGGTCGAAGAGAACAATTGCTTGCTTGAAGTGAAGCCTTAGCCTTAAAGACAGAATTCCGCATTTATCGGTAAGCTTTCCTTTTGCCTTTGAATAGATTTTCATTCAGTATTGAAAAAAGTAAGGTCGAGCAGCACTAGTTCCGACCGAGAAGCAGATCCCAGCTTAGTATCAGCAGCATAGGTAGCGGCACCAGTACCAGTTATGGAGGAGGCAGTCCAGCCAGGCCGAGAACGAAGCAGTTCAGAAAAGAAGATCTTCTTTCCGGAGCCCGCCAAGCCAGTCTAGTAAGCAAGCACAAGTAGCAGTTCTATCAGGAAAGGGAGGCGCTTCAAATAAGCTATATCTCTATTCTCGACAGCCTCTGGCTCCTCCCTTATGCACGTAACAATCCGCAGAAATGTCAAATAGACTTCCCCCCGATGCCAATTCGAAGAAGAGTTGCAAGAACCTTATCAGATTGGGGACTCGTCACCTTGGTAAGACTTGTCGAAGCATGATGCATGCGAAGAATGTACAGCCGGGCCGAGTGTATGATGACAGCGGCTCATGTCATCAATAGACGACTACCGACGTCGGCTTTCGCTCGCCTTATCAGGTTCTCTACAAGAGAAGGCCGACTGTATCACACTTCAGAGTGTGCTGGTGTGTCTGTTACGTGTTTGTACCCGAGCAGCTGCGGACGAAGCTAGAAAAGAAGGCTATCAGGTGCATCTTTATCGGCTAGGATTCGAAAAAGAAAGGGTGGAGTTGTGTGGATCGTACCACCAAGAAAGCATATATCTCTCGGCACGTTGTCTTTGACGATGCCTCGTCATGGTGGTCTACTGAGTGAGAAAGTGGTACTACCAGATACAGAATTCTTAGACAGAACGATGCGAGCGGAGGAAATTCCTGTTGCTAGTGACTCGAGACCAGTGGAGTCACCGAGATCGAGTTCACGAACTGATAGTTCGCTGAGCCCGTGGAAGACAGGTGTTCGGGAGTCAGTAAGCCCAAGGCTCGCAACTCCGGAAGTGTCGTCGCTGAGGGATAGATTATTTGATATCTGCCTTTTTCTTTCCTTTCAAAGCGGCTTTCCGGCAAGTCCTTACACTGCTTTCAGTCAATTAAGGCTAACCTGATCGTGCATTCAATAGACTACTCGAAACAAAGAGTGATCTCATCTCGCAAAAAGAGCATAGGTGGATTTGCGTAAGTGATCACTAAACCTTCGTCTGAAGTATCTTTCGTTACTCCGTTCGGAGGTGAAAACACCTGGAAACGAGCTTGACTGTATGCTTTTAAGCCAAGGAAGTTAATATCAGTAGCTGTGAGACTGTAGCTAGTGTGCCATAGATTTACTTAAAATCTCCGCTTAATAAAACCTTAAGGGAGTGAGTGCAGTGCAAAGAGGCTCCGAAAGATTTAGGCTTGAGGAAATAGCCCTAGTTTCCCTATCTCCTCTTACAGTTGCCGGTGTACGCAATTAAATCAGAATAAGCTGCTATCGAATCTAGCTATTTCCTGCCGGGGAGACGGAAGTTAATCGTAGAGCAGCAGGTTGAATAGTAAAAGAAAATGGTATCGAATGGGACAGGGTTTATAATCTATAGTTAACCGAGGAAGGAAAGGTGCGTAGCCTTCTTGCCCTAACCTAAGTCAAGGATTAAATTCTTTAGTAGAATGAATAGAGAAGAGAAATTGCGTAAGAAGAGAAGAGAGAAAGTGAGACAAGAATTATCATAGATAAGAGAGATTCGTTCTGCCTTTTGCTTTTCTAGTCAAGTGAGGTAGTCCTCTCCCAGGAGCTTAGCCTTGTGTGACCTGAAATGGGTCGGCGACAGCCGGGATACCAGAGGGCATAAATTCCAATCTGACTTCAGAAGCAAAAGTAGAAACTGAAACTCTTCTTTTTTAAGTAGGGGATCCTACCTATGGAAGAAGGCCCTGGGAACGACATTCGAGCGAAGGCCTTACGCGAGAAGTTGCGCGAAGGGGGTGGGTCATGGAGAAAGACCAACTTCCCTCTAGTCTGATGGATCGCTTTCTCTTGCGCATTAATGAATGGATCGAGGAATTGCGTATGAAAGGTTTATGGTCTATCTTATACTATCTAGTACGATCGATCAATTCAGTACAGTATCTTTGTCGGTCTCGGTCGTTGTAGTTGATATTGATTCTGATTAATTCGTTGTTATGATGTTCCAGTTTCGTTTCTGTTTGTACATCTTTCTCCCATGCTTTCTGTTGGTCAACAACCAGCTCTTTATAGTTCTTCACTACTCGTACATGTAATTTTCTCATTACTTAATATGGATTGGTCACAAACGAGATAACAATAGAAAGCTAAGGGGAGGAGTCAGAGGCAAGACTCTTTTGAGAAGGAGACAGGACAGTCAAGTGTACAACCAGAAGACAGAGGTAAACATGATCTCCATAATCCAAGATGAGCCACTTGAAGAAGCCAAGACTTGATGACTTTTGACGCCTGTCTAATCGAAATAACAACCAGTTCGTAGAGCTCACTTTCGAGGACTCCCATCCGATCGGTTATAAGCCTACCTACTACACCCCCCGGAAGCGATGAAATTAGACAATGACATATATGAGAGAGAGCGACCAAGCAACGGACGACGGAGAATGTTCTGGCATCTGAGTCGAAGCCTGCATTTATCCCCTTGTATGCCCGGACCGGGGTTTTCAATAGCCCACCTCACGTAGCGAGTCTCTCCTTAACATTTCGATTTGATTCCCTTTCGATTCTTCACTCCGCTCGCCTCCGATGAAAGTCAGCGTGAACTCATAACGCTACCCGCCACTACCATATGTACAAACCTTTAGTAAGTCAGCGTTCTCTCATAACGCTACCCGCCACTATCATATGTACCTTCCACCGTCATGCCTTACCTGATGCCTGCTTTGATTCCTATTGCGCACTACGCTCGGCATCGCCCACTACCGAACTATGCTTCCATGCCCACCTGTCAAGAGTATTCTCGCCGAACTCCGCTCTTCAAGCTCGAAGTGAAGATGATCACTCAACGCTCGCCTTATCTACCATAAGTACCTTAACCCAATACTTGTGTATTTCACTCCTCACTCCGATCGCCTCAAAACCTTCACCAAATCCGCCCACCTTACAGTCGAGCGCGAGTTCTTCACTTGCTTGATAGACGAACGAGTCGAACGACCACCTACGGCACTAACGGCTACAGCTACTGATACGGAAACAACTTCCACTTCCACTGAACCACCAACTTTCATTGGAACTTGCCCAGCTGAGAAAACAACTTAACTCGTAAAAGCTGTTGACTTTGAAACCGTTAGCTTTGAGTGAGATGCTGCCCCAACCTTAGCTGATAAATGCCCAACCTACGAACAGCTGATAACACGACTTTATTATACTATTGTGAAATCCGTGGGCACGCCCTTCGAGCTTTCCCTTCGAACTTGCCCTTGACGCTTTGCCAACCACTGGCACTTTGAAACCGTAACCTCTTGTTGCTGGCTTTCTGGCAGGCTTGCCTGTTTGCGTGCTTGCCCTTCTTGCCGATAGCCCCACGCCTTTAGGCCTAGTACGCACGACTTGCCTTTTCAATCGTTATTGAGTTAGATGCCCCACCAACAACCACCGAAATAGCAGCTTCTGCTTCAGTTGATTCAGCTGCTTCAGTTGATTCCGCTGCTCCAGTTGATTCAGCTGCTTCCGTTGATGCGGTTGATTCTGCTTCAGTTGATTCGTCTGTTGATTCCGCTGCTTCAGTTGATGCTTCCGTTGATGATGCAGATTCGGATTGAACTTCCACTTCCACTGTCACAGGAACAGGACCACTTGTAGTGCCTGCTTGAAAGTTAGTAAGGTCAGTCTAAGGCTAACAACGGTAGGCATTTTCCGCTCACAAATAAGGGGTTTTGAAACGTGTTAGTGGCGTGCTTGCTTCACTTCAAAGTTATTAGGTTTTTGACTTCTTTCGTGCTCTTCGAGCTTCACCGGGCGTAGACTTTCATGTTGATTCCCCTTCTGCCTTACCACCTTACAAATCTCCTGCCGCGGGTTCAGAAGCTCCTCCTGGTCCTCGTCGCTCGGGTCAACTCCTCACGGAGCTAGCCTCACTCCTTTCTACGCTCTGGCACAGCTCCGATCTACGCTAGCCTACACTAGCCCACCCCTGTCTTAATTCCTTTCGGTAAACCACTTCTATGTATGCCAAAAACCACTTATATTTATGCCTTTTAGACCGGGTTTCATAACGGATCTGAACTTCTAACTCCGGGTTTTTCAACTCGGATAAGCCGTAGCGTCTCCTCACCTAGCTAAGCTAGCCTTTTCACGCCCAACAACTGGAACTCTTTCTTGCCCAGCGGATAAAACTACTGGGACAGTCTCACCGACTTCCACTTTCACTGGCACAGCGGATAAAACGACTTCCACTTCCACATCCACTGGACAAACTACAACCACTGGAACAGGAACAGCTGATCCAACTTCCACATCCACTGTCCCCGCTGAGAAAACAACTAGCCCAACGACTGGAACGGGCACTTGCCCAATTTATGTTACTCCCGTTACTCCCAAACTGGAACTTGCTTTGCGGAGTTAGAATCTGAACTTCTCACTTAAAAACTACCCGGCGGAGCACTCTTTCGGAAAGGTTCAGTTTGCCGTGTCTTCTTGCGCGCGAGGTACGCTGCTTTGAGCTATTTAGTTAGATAAAGTCTCTGACACCGACTGATTACCTGCCGCGTAGGCACCTTACGAAACTCGGCTTAGAAATCCTCTCTTTCACTTTCAGCTCCACCAACTGTCACTGGGACTTGCCCAGCCGTTTGCTTTTCAGCCGTTAGCTCCTCACTACGCTCTACGCTCTCCCGTCGACTATCGTCTCCACTCCTTTCGGATAATCGCCTCCTCACTACTATAATGGACCTCCCCCACCTGACGCCCACACTCATTCACTACCCTAGTTGATTTGACTCCCGACTCTGATCGATCTCTTCCTTTTCCCCCAAGGCAGTAAACCATCTTCTGAAGTACCCATCCACTCCATCTTCTAATGCTTGGGAAACCCTAAGCAACCAACCAACTGACCGGGAAAGAAAGAATAAACAACCAAAGAACCCAACCTTCGCAAAACCTTTTCCTAGTATTCATACTACCCTAAACTGCTTTGCAGAAAGTGTTCTTACTAGGTCACGGCCTCTAAGTTGTTTTATTTGAACCGAATTCCAGGGCTGGGCTTAGAAGGCCCCTACTTTCCTTACCTTGCCCACGGTATCACTGAATTCCAGGGCGCTTAGAGAACGTCTTTGAATACCTTTAAAATGTATTTTCATTTTCCTTGTCGTACCCGACCCCATCCAAAGTGATCCAATGACTTTATTAGCTTCTCACGTTGAGTTCTAATCGATACAAAGGACGGAGATTGGCAAGCAAATTCAGAACCTTGCTCCCCTTGGATTCTTCCTCATTGCAATCCGAGACAACCATCAGCAATGGGGCTAGCTTCTCTTTTCGAGTACCACTCTTCTCTTATTATATAAGGTTGCACAGCTATTCTATAGATAGCATTGTCTACTCCTCAGCTGACAGAAGGAACCTAATTATTCAACTGGTCCCTGTCTTCTTTTGACTGTTAAAGAGCGCTAACGACTAAGAATGGTTTTATTGACTAGAAAGTGGTAGTGGTAACTCCTGTGCCATTCATAGCTGTAACGACTACAACCGATGTTAGGAAAAGATTCTATCCGACGGGCACAGGCACACTGGAGTTTTAAGCTTCTCCACTAATGGTTGATTTGACGGGTAGATTGAATCTGGTCAGACAAAAGGACTGTTGAAGATGGAATCGGGCATGTAAGACAGACAGATAGATTAGGCTCACAGGCCTAAGAGAGGCAACTTCTTCCATTGATCCGAACTCACCAAACCCTATTTCTCCGGAACTGATACACTCTTGGATCAGTACAGTCAGGCTGAGTCGCTTGATGAACTATACGAAATCACGATAAAGTGAGCTCCTGAAGTCGAAAAGAAAGAGAATAGCAGGCAGTGCACCTTTCCCTTCGGTCAGCATACTCCAAGGTGAGTAACAAATAGTCATTCCCAACCTCCATTGTTATAGCTTTGAAGCCTATAGCTCTAGTACCAGACCGCTTTTCTAATTACGTATAAAGTCTCTGTCTCGTCTTTCTTGCTCTTCGCCAACCCCCTTTCCTTCTTACCAAGCTTAGAATGCTCATTTCTTCGATATTGACTTTGAGACTACTACTAGCAACGAAGCTCAACCTGACTCGACCAGTCTACAACTTCGAAAGCAGGGGAGCGGAGATCTTTCTTTAAATCATTCCGAAGTCGAAGGGGGGTAAGATCCTTGCCGAATCGAAGTTATTCATTTCATTCGCTACTGGAGCCCGTTTCTTTACTATTACTATTCAAGACGAAAACAGGATTGAATCGAATACGGAAAGGTCATGGGGCTAGAACCCATAGGCACCGGACTGAGGTATGAAATGAAGGACGAGTTTCACTCGCTTCGGGCTCAAGCTTAGATAGAAGAGTCCAATGAGTCCACTAGTCCATCAATGGAAATTCGATCGAAAGCTCAAGCTGAGAAGTCACAATCCATTGAATAAGATCGGCTCAAGGTGAGAGCTCAAAAAAGAAAGAAAAGAAGTCGCTCACCTCAGCCTGAAACTTCTAATAGATAGAGTTGGAGTACGTAGTGAGAGTCAAGGTCAAGGTTGATTGATGAGTTCAGTGGACAGAACGATCGATGTGAGGCCGGCAGGAAGTGAAAGTGTGACTTCCCCCGTAGTTGGGGGCGGGGGTTAAGCGTCCGATTCGACAATGAACACTAAATGAAACAGGCAAATCCAATAAGTTTCTCACCCGCCAACGATTGATTGGAGACTTATTCAGTAGGTTCTCCTTCCCTACGGAATGGAATTGAATTCCAGGGCGTCTTGCTTAGATCGCATTTGATTTCCCTTACTCCTGAATAGTGAAAGATTGAGCTTTTCTCCCTCACCTCAATAGTGATCTTACTAGCCCACGGAACTAATCATATCAGAGTCAGCAAGTTACCTCAAAAGAGAGTAATGTTTATAGGAGGTCTATCTCCCTTCTGTCATGACCTTCCCTTTTCGCACTGACTGCCCTTTCCTTGCTGCTCGCGCTAAAGCAATTGTAGCAGCGAAAGTAGGAGAGCCGACGGCATTCTATGTGTGGAACTTTCGGAATAGAATAGGCTCAATGACTTTGCCTGCTTTCTTGCTTGCCCCGCTCTCCTTAGAAGCGTTGGTTGAACCGCTGGACTCTATCTCCGTTGATTACTCTTGGATTGAGCTATAGAAGCGACCTACGTGAACACTTCCGCTAGAAAGACATTATTGAGAATTCAATACATTACATTCTATTGACAAAGACATGCTGTCATATTCGAAATAATAATAAACACTCGTTCCCATCCTGATGCATTCTACGCCTGATCTCTCGATCATTGCTACCAATAGATGATCTAGTAAGACAAAGCCTTGAACCGGGTAACCCGTCATGGGAAACCACCTTGGTTGCTTTGCCCTCTCACAGAGCCATCGGTTTCCCTGATAGAAAGAATCAAACGTCGAATGGTCCGAATGAATGCAACATCAGGAGCCGAGTTGACTTCACTCCCGGTGACCTGCCGTCGTAACAGCACTGTGGGCGGAAGTTACTATGTAATCACGGCTTCCGACACAGCATTCATCCAGACAAGCCCATTTTTTCGAGTAGAGAAAGGTGGAAAATCTTTTCTAGGAGGGCATGAGTGAAAAAACGTGTATATAATATGTAAATACCTGGTCGATACCATATCTCAAAACAGGAGAAGCAGACTGATCGTACAGGTCGATACCATATCTCAATCTAAGAAGCAGTTCCTCTACAGCACCGAATCCGACAGTGGAAGAAAGAAGAGTCCCCCTCCTTCCAAGATTTGATGATTCTATACCAGCTTACCAAACTAACAATTTCTCGTTCTATTGGATCGTTGTGAGTCCCGTTGACAGAGATTGGTTCACTCCGTCCTGCCTTGACTGCTTGACTTCTTTTCTTCTTCTGCCTTGAACACTGACTCCTATTCATATAAAATATTCTATCTTAACTGGCTCGTGAGCAACGACGATCAAAGAAGAGAAGGAAATGCCCGACTTCAGTCAAAGACAGGTAAGGGGATAAGAAGATCAGTCTTTCTCCTCTGCAAAGCTATCGAAGAAGAGGAATAGACATAATAAGCTAATAAGCTTTCGCCCGGGAACAACCTTATTTTCTCTATCTGCTCCGTCGAAGTCGGAAGGAGATCTTTTTGTATCGGTATGCCATTACTGCTTGAATGAATACCTTCACTTCGGTTAGCTTTGCTTGACTAATCGATGGAAAACCTATCTTTCTACTCTTTCTCGCCTGAAGGCACAGGCAGGCCTATGATCGATCTATGTGAACTACTCGATATCTTGACGGAATCACTACTACTATAGGAGATCGGGAATTGCTCACTGTGGGATGGATAAACTGAAAAGAGAGTCAAAGAGATCACCTTAGTTAGTACACTCGAATCCTCATCAGAAGGAAAGGCAGAGTGGGCAGCCGCTGCTCCTTACTTAGTCAGTCTCAAGGGGCTTGCCTAAGCTTCAATCTATGATTCCATTCCTGTAGAATCAACCTAGGTTCGTGCTGCTCTCTCAACGAGGTTTATTGCCAGCGATGCTCGAAGACGAATCGGCTCTTTCCATCCTTGGAGGTGGAATAGTTGAATAGTTGGTTAATAATTAACCTATTCTAGTTTGGGCTCCCGCTCCTGGCTCTTCATCCGCCTACTGAGTCTCTCTTGTATGAACGCGAAAACTCTATCATGGCATTGTGGATCCTCAATTCATTGCTTATCATCGGGTATGTCTTGGTCTAGAAGAAAGGGAGTATAGTATAGTTTGTGTTTCCCACTCATTGGCTGCTCGTCCTAACGGACTCGATCAGTTATTAACATATTCGAGTAGATTGATGCTTTCTTTTGGTTCAATCCAGTGGTAAGATATAGCTACAAGAAGACTCCAGTGTTCAAGGTAGAGAAAAAGCAATTCCTACGCCTATACACGTGCTTAGGCCACTTCAATTGGTCGGAGAAGGGTTGCCGCAGGTGAGACCGGGGATGGCGATTCTATAGAAAGATGCTTTTCCGCGTCCTCGTTAGTCCATTAAGGGGGAGTAGCCCTTTCTTCGAGTATGGATGGTTTAGTACATTCATTCTGGAGCAACCAAGTGATGGTAACATAAAGGGGCCTGGGATTCAATAGAGTATAGGTTCGAGATCTGATCTTGGGAAAAGAAGTAGAGACATGCTTCCTACAAGGGGCGAAAGCGATCGATAGAAAGAACTCTTCATTAGAGCAAAGCCTTAATGCCGAACTTGGTAAACGAACAAAAACAACTAAGAGGTCCCTTCCCTCCTATGCTTGCTTGGATCAGGATGTAAGGCCTAGCCTGAGATACTTCCGACGCGCGGTTCAGCTAATTCTCATTCAAAAAAGGGAAACTTGCGCTTATTCATATAGAAAGAGGAAGTCCTATTGACGTATAGAAAGTACTACGCTTTCATCCTCGCGGCCTAAGGGCCGGGTCCTACTCCTCAACCGGTACACAACCCATTACGTTAGTTAAGTTAGGATTTTCTCGTCATCTGGTACCTAAACCGCTTCCATTCAATACTCAATTCAATACATAGCATGCATTCAAATCCTTCCTCAGCAGCCTCCTGGTTCGTAAGCAATTAGCGGAAGGGAGAAAGAAATCCATAGAAAGAAAAGGCAAAGCTCCGTATCCAAGTGGGAATCTTGTTCCATTTAGGGAGGTGAAATCCCGTCCAGCAGAACCATTTGCGAGGTTTGATTCTTAAACCGGATCGAGCGGGTGCCTAAGCTTGAGTCATGATCATTAGGAAGTGTAATAACTTATTCACTTGCAGCGAGTTAGCCTCCTTATGAGTCGGGCACAGCTAATATCTTATTTGAGGAAGAAGGAATAGTCCGATCTATGATAAGAGATCTCATTCTCGGATGATGTAATAGCCAGACTAAGTCCCAAAGTCTTTCCAACCAACTTCAATTGTGAGGCATCCTTTTCTTAATAGACTGATCCGGGCGGGTTGGAGAGGCATCTGCCTATAGATAGACTGAAAGAAGGAAGACATCTTTCCAGTGGGGAGGGCCAATCTTCTCTTTTGATGTGAAATTAGTCAGTTTGAGGTTTGATCTCTATAATGTTACAATGGGCTGCGCCCAAACCATTCTTGGCTTTACAACTGCAGCGCCTACGGTTGTTGATGAGCTTTCTTCCATTTATATGGTAATGCGGTGATTACAGAATTCCGTTGCACTAATGTTGATCATAAGCAAGAAAGAGAATCGCTTTGATAGAGACTCCCAGGTGCGTATCTGGTCAACAACCTACAGGAATAGCCGGATGTTCTATTTCGAAATCCAGAAATTAAAATGACTGGTGGTACCAGTAGAGTTACTAAATGTATCGTCTTTGGATTCTTCTTTTTGTCCGAAAGTCTTCTTCGGGAGTCTTCATTAATATGCTCCTAGTAGTTCACGGATAAAAACAACCGACTACATCAGAAGAAAAGGCAGAAGTCTGGGGCACCTGCTACCGGATCCCGTTGAAGTTTACGAATAGAGTTCGGTCGAACGCAACCCAACGAGTTCTTATTCTTCAATAGCAGTCCGGGTCGAGGTACCATGCCTTCTCCTTGACAGATGGAGATAGCTTCGAATGATGAGAAAGTGCGATACCTACTTTTCATGGTAAATGCTGTAAGCTCCGGCTTTGCGATATGACCCACGTTGCAATGTTCTAAGATGATGCTTCTGGAAACCAGAAGAATATGCTAAAGTTGCGGTTAGCCTTTCACCTTCCTTCTTTGTGATGGATACCCGCTCCTACTAAATGTAATTATTTACTAGACATTGACAGATGACCGCTAGTGCAGTAAGCAAGAAGTGCCCTACTAATTCATATGGAGTTTATTGACTTAAGCCATTGAATTCACAGCCATCTCTTCACGATTTGGTAAAAGCTTTCCAGCAAAACCCGGTTTCATACACCTATTCATCAGGAGAATCCCGAGCGTTAGCGTTTTCAACTTCCTTCAGTTTTCGACTTCCCGAAGCGGATATCTCTAGGAGAAAGACCAAAGAATGCCAACATCGCAGGTTTTTCATTCAGCTGGTAGCCCAAGAACGCGTGCTTCTCGCCTCACCTATCGAATTAGCCAAGTCTTCCCCTTCTCCCATTGCACCAAAATGGAATCAAAGACCTGATAGATAGAATGAACACTTTTTTTGCCACCCCCCTCGCTTACCCTCTTTGCTTTGGAAGTCCCTAATGGAACTAAATATACAAGCTATTCGCTAAAGCAATGCTACTGAAACCATTCGGTAAAGGATAAGCTGGGGTTAATGCAAGAAGACACTTCGAAGGAACGTCTCGACTGGGGGTTCGGTCCCCTATAACAGTATCCCTTCCTTTATAGACTAGCTCTAAATAGATACAATAAAGAAAAGTCGGACAGACAATTACATATATAAGCAAAATCTCGCTGTGAGATGACACGCCCAAAGACTCCCATGCCTTTCTTGGTTGGACCAACCGGCGAAAGGCGATAAAGACCCGGCAAGACGAATCTCTTTTTCTTTCTATACGCAATTTCGGAAGAGTCTAGTTGATAGGATTCACTCACAGGAAGAATTCAAGTGAAATTGTTTTTGAGTTCAAAGAAGACGCCTCCAACTACTTAGGGGAACCTACTCTTCTTCGGTTTCAGAATCGGTTGATGAACAAGAAGAATCTATTGCCTCCACTTCAATACATTACAAAGAAGCTAGTCGCTAGTTCAAATAGGCATTCCCCAGCCGGCAATCATATGTTGAGTAGGAGCTCGTTCATCAACCTGTGAACGGAAAGACCAAAAAAGTTCAGAAACTGTACAAGAGCGAGCCAAAAACCTGACCTCTCTACCTATTCCCTTAAACAGACAGGCACAACAGTTGGTATTGGCTTATTCCCGCACCTGTACGATTGATTGCTTCAAGGCTTCGCACCTTTCTAATGCTACGAAGTTCTATTATTACTATCCTATGCGGGGGAGGTTGGATAACCGATGCCCCGGTGACTGGTGTAGCGCCCAGTTGAGGCTTGTTCGTTTGGACTGCCAAACTAGATGGTAGCGTGATCGAAGCCCAGATTGCGTGATTGTTCGAACGGGGTACCGTGACGTGGATAGGTCCGTTCAACCATCCATGTTTTCCGACCGATGTCCGCTTTGGTGAGAGGTATGGCTTGCCAAGGTTGGGGGGCATTCCACTCAAGGAATTACGTATGTGAACACGAGTCTTGATTCAGCCTTATACGGTACGGAGAGGGCTATTATCCCAGGTTAGTCTGCTAAGTCTGCTCCGGAGGAACTATCCGATACAACAGACGCATTCCCATCTGAACCAAGAGATTCCTTTTCTCCCGAAGCTGCTTGTCCCGAAACCACATTTCTCGAAGCCGCATCCCCTTCTCTCTAACAAGCAAGTAAGCCAACTACCTTATCTCATTAGCGAAGCTAGAGTACATAAGTAGACTGCTTTCTTAGTGAAAAAATGGTATTGATAAAATAACTTTATATCCCCTACTGTGGGAAGTCTAGGTTGCTGCTCTTCAAGTTAGAGAAGGACTTACACCATCCGGGGACCGGCTTCGCGAGACCATTTCGGTCCACACTGGAGAACTCGGTCTCTCGGGCTAGGCTCTATTGGGCGGAGGATCACCTTTCTTTACTAGAAGAGCAGGAAACAAGACACTTACATACGTAATTAGAGAGGTGAACCAGGTTCTGTTCTGAACCAGAAACCCACTCTTAGTTTTCGTATGATTAGATTGGGCCATAGCTAGGTGAACAAAATGGATCGAAAACATAGTCCGACTTGCATGTGTTAAGCATATAGCCAATAGCTTCTTAGCGCTTAGCTACTGCGTATAAGCTTAAACCTGCTCTTACAAGAAAGTAAGTAATCTCAAGGCCCGGGCATTCATCCAATGCTTACTTTTAGGCATAGCATTAGCCTATTTCCGCGAGTCAGAAAGCCTGATCCGTGCGCTGATCCTTCTATAGTAGGAAGACAAGATCGCAAGGGAATCACTAGTTCCATGCCTTCTACTTAGGCAACCCGAATCCGCGTATACCTACTCTAGCAAGAGCAAACTACCAACAGATCCTTCCACTTCTGTAACAGAGGCTAAAAGGTACGAACGAAGAAAGCTTGTTTGGGCTTTTAAAGGCTTCGCACCTACTTGTTGTGTCTCTCGTCATAAGACAGCCGGCCGATACGAGGGATTGACTTAGGCGCAATAGCCTGTTTGTTTGAATAGAATCGTAAACTAAACCGCTCTATCGCTACACCTGATCTGTTTACTTACTTACTCTTACTTAGCTAACGCTACCTTTGTCAAACAGGAAACTTCCGATCTACTTCTGCCGGGGATGAAAGCTTCTTGCCTGATAGAAGAGGTCAGGGTGTAGACCGGGCAACCAGGCAAGCAGGGTCCCCTTCCAATAGGAAAGGGTGAGGGCGCGAAGGTTCGTCTGCTCTCTTTCGAAAGTCATTCCGATCCCTCAGTTCATTAGTGAGAAAGAGCAGTTCTAGGGGCTTTGGTCTGACACCATCAATCGGCCTTTCAACGCAGAGAAATGGCCAACTAATGGATTGACTCAATAGCAAGGGTTTGAAGTTGACGATCTTCATCTAACGTCCTACTAGCTACTGGAGAGGGAAGACCGCGGACCAGTACTGACTAAAGGAAGGAATTAGCGCTCGGGACTCTCTGGTCTGGACTCTAGACAGAAAGAGTAGACCTTCTTCCACGTGGAATGCCTAAAAGAAAGGATTACGAAAGGCCGGACTCTATCCCATTACTTGGGAATGGAGAGAAGGGGAAGCCAACTCCCTCGAGAAGCTAGGAGGGACTTTAAGGTATCACCCTTATTGAATTGAACAAAGTAACCCCCTGAGGGAAGAATCTTGGTCCAACCATAAAGGAAAGCCAGGCGACTTCCCTAGAGAAGGAGACCTTCTTGTAGCTCAGAGGAAAGAGGGAGCAACTTAACCCACCCAGTCCTGCCTTTAGGAAGGAATGCAGGAAAGGAAAGCACTTGGAACAGGCCGGACTTTAGCTTTAGGAAGAAATCCAGACTGGCTAGCTCAGCTTCGAGATATTCTAATTCACTCGGGCAGAGAGCCCGTATTCCTATTCTATGTCAAAACTCACTTCTATTTGTTGCACGAAATATCCAGCTACTATCAGAGCACTCCTACTAGCAACTGTCCGGCTTACCGCGCTAACCTAACTATGAATGTCTAGCTGTCGGGCTTACCGGGCTTCGAGGGGTTGATTAAATCGTAGGATAGTAGGATAGTTTATAGTTGGAATTCTTAAACCTACGGTTGTTTTCTCATGTGAGCGTAGCTAGACTGGCAACTGGATTCTTGGATGTCATTGTCGTAGTTAGGCATCATCTTCTTCCTACTTACTAGATGATAAGAGGAAGACGATAAGACGTTAAGATGATAGCTCCTGTCTTCCCTACTTATTGTGTAAGAGAACGGGTTGCCTTTTTCCCCTCTATAGCTTTCTCTTCCCCCTTGGTGAGTAGCTTGTGCTACTTGCTTTTCTCTTAGTTTCATAAGTTGTATTTCGCTTTGCCTTTCGTCTAGTGTTCATGTTCAATCCTGATCCGAGCAAAGCTGAGCTAAGAATCAAAACCTTCCTAAATAGATAGAGGACAGGGTTCAGTTTCTCCCTCTTTCCTCTGAGCTAGAAGAATGATTATAAACCTTCGGCCAGGCGCCTAAATAGAGTGTCTTTCTATGGGATCGTAGCTCTAGTCTCATGAGACAAAGCGAATCCACGATACACAGCTTGGTCGTAGATCAAATGAGAAAAAACTAGCCATACTGAAAAGAGGAGCCCTTACACGAGTAGCTAGTCTCACGATTCTTCATATGATTATTTTCATGAATTCAGAGGAATTCTTGCTAAAGTCAGGACTGGTCCCCGGAAAGAAGGATCGGACTTAGCGGGTTTCCGCCTAATAAAATAAGAATCAGGATTTCAAGTCTTAGCTCTCCCCCAACCAAGATGGGGAATTCCTTCCTAAACCTAAAGTGAGTACTGGTCCCAGGTCCGCCCTTTCTATTAGCTCTAGATCGAGATCGAGCCGCTCCAGCCGCTAGTTCTTGAGCTTGCCTGGTCTGAGAAGTCAGCTATCCTACCTAGGGGATCGCTATCTAGGTATTTCCCAGTAGCTAGCTTTAATCATTCCTACGTGCCTTTGACTTTTTTCTACCCACGGGCTTGGCTTTCAGGCTTTACCGGGCTAACTATTCAAAGATTAAGTCTTTCCCCTGCTGGGCTTTGGCTTTCTTCTTTCTTAATGGCAGGCCAGGCGGCCAAGTCCCGTGCTTTCGGAATCCTTTCTTTTAGGAGGAATTTCCACGTGCAAGAACTTCTACTCTCATTGATTGAGGTGCCCTCGCTAACTCCGAGACAGGCAACCGCGTCTATCCCGCCATTACATCGAGGTGAGCCCACCAGTTGCTAGTCTGAGTCTCTGTTCATTTCTCTAGTACCAGAATCATACGATTCTAATCAGACGATTCTATTCATTTATTCTAGGTGGAAAACCGTCTACTCTGGCTTCTCCGCCTTCCTTTAGTCAAGAATCGAGTCAGGCCTTTCCCAATCCTGTATGAAACCTTCCCCGGAAGTCCCTCCAGCTTGTCTGGTTTATCGGTCCCACTCCGCATGAACTATTTCCCCTTTCTTTCTTGGAAGGAGAAGTGCGGTAACCCCGCCAATCAAATAAAGTTTCCAAGCCTTCAAGCCAACCCCGTCCGATAAGGTAAGGTGCCCTGCCGCGTTAAGCCCGCCTTTTATTTTAGAGACCCAACAACCGACTTTGAGCCTAGCTCAGGAGAAAGGCGCCGGAGGAGCAGCTCGACATAGAGTTCATTTACTTATTCAATTCAGGGCGCGGGAAGTCTCTCCTTCTTGCCTTGGGGTCGAGGTCAAGACCAGAAACTCGTAGACTACCCTTTTAGGAATAGATCTTATCTTAGAACCTGGGGTTCTTTGTTAGCACCTTCTCGCACCTCTAAGTACAAAGAAGGCAGATCCATTTATATACGAAAAACCAAACCACGACTTTCTTTTATTACACCTGCTCGGTCGGAGATAGCTGCTACTTACCTACGACTACTCGGCGGTCTCAGAGACCGAACTGATCTATTAACACTTAGCCTTATCTATGAAATGAAACCTAGCTCACGAGAACAGAGGCCGAGTCTCTAGAAGCTAATCCGGAGATAGCCCTTTGGCTTTGGGCACCTTTTCCCAACTTACAATAGTACAAGGAAGGCGGATACTAGGTATAGCCTAACAAACCCGACACCGACTTTATATATATTACCAGAAAATAAAGAGTGCTTAGTGCTTGGTCCCAGATAGCAGCTCCTGATGAACTGCCCGGCTAGGCACGATCGCAGACAGACACAAATGGGGCAGGAAGCCGCTTGCCTTAGTGAGCGAGAAAAAGAGGAAGGGGAGGACGCTTTTGCACAAGAACAAAGGTTGAGTCATAGGGGATTGCTTGAGGAAGGCCCACATACCATTCCGGGAGTAGAGGCACCCCAACTTAGTGAAACGAGAATTGATAATGCCTTGGGCACCTGGGAAAATGGCGAATCGGGACGGGGAAGCATCCTCCCTTTAAGAGCTAGCACGGGCGTCAAGGTATCCCGCTTTTTGACATACACGAATGGGGCCAATCAGGAATAGGCCCGCAGGAGACTGACTTTGGAGGGCAGTACGAGAACCTCTGTGACTACCTTTTCTTAAGAGATCTGGGCTTGGGGACCCCTGGAGCAGGGATGGCATAGGTCGCAGAGGCATAGGCACGGGTGGCATCGTGCATAGGTAGAGGCGTAGGCAGTTGACCGAGAGGCACTTCGTTAGCCAGCAGCACCTACTAACCCATAAGCGGGAAAAGCACCCGTAATAGTCTAGCGTGTTCGGAGTTCCTGCACAATCCATCCAGGCATAGCATCCCTGTCATATCAATATTGATACCCAGCAGCATAGGCATGGGCACAGATAGACCGGTTCCAGTTCGTGATCCATATCCAGCCACAGTAGTCTCTGACCCAGTAGAACCGGACGCATAGCCAGATCCATGTCCAGATCCTCGTGAGCGTGATCGGGATGTAGTAGTTTCTCCGGCTTGTCCGGTGGTTCCAGTAGCATATCCGGCAGCGGGGGAAGCGTATCCTTTAGCAGCAAATTTAGGTGAAGACCCTTTCCGTTGATTATTAAGCCGTTGAAAAAGCGGTCGATCCTGTCTCTAGCAGTAGCATTTTCACCAATAGCATAGGCGGAGGAACTGCGGCAGTTGGTTCAACGGTTGATTCAGTATAATCCGCCATACCCTTCTTTGGTCCAGCAGTGGTGGATCGAGCAAAGCCAGCAACATACTTTGAAGTTCGAGATACATAGCCAAGAGCTGGGGTAGAGGCATCCTCACCATGTTCAAGCTTTCCTTTTCATAAGAAGTCTATTTAAATTACCCGACCCATATGAATTTGATTGAAGTAAGGTACGATAAGCCCGTTTCCGTCGGATCACGAGGGCTGTCTTACGCTCATGCCTAGGAACCCCCTTATGCATATAAAAATAACAACTCTTGCTCGGTCCGCATTCCTATTCCCTTCTGGAGTCTTGCTTGTGCTTCAGTCCTGACACCTTGGAATGGATGCTGAGACAAGGTTCTATAGGATTTGCGTTCGCCGGAGGTTGTCCCAAAAATAGACTTTCACATTTAGGGGCACGAAAGCACGCCGGGGATTGATTGCCCAAGTCTCCTATAAATATGGTCGAGAAGCTTCTAGTCCCTGGTGCCCTATATCGCAAAATGAAAAAAGTCCTTTTTGCACACGATTTTGTTCAGCCGTCTTTCATTCTCATCCTTCTTTTCATGCCAGGACCTTGTCGGGTCAAAGAAGTGCGCGGGGAGGAGCGAACCATTAAATCCTTGCCGATAAAGATGTTTCTGAGGCGGATAGGAATGCTTAATCGCCATCTCTTTCAGGTGCAGTATGAGGTGAACTCGACTATCCATTTCATGGCCCAATCACTAATAGATCTCTTTCCTGCCTTTCTAGTGGTTAGCCTAGCCTTTTGCCTGTTAGATCTATCCTTTCCCGATTGATAGACTCTTTAGCTTTCTCAATAAGTCTAATCCTAAACCATCTTCCCTTCCTTCTAGTGTGCCTATCTATAAGTAGTTTCCAGTTTGATTTGAAAGCTTGGATTGTCTGAACTGAGGACTCAACCCTAACGTCGAACTGATTCCAATCCTGTCCGCTGGGGCTAAGGTTGTCCAAGCAATTGGGCTTTATCCCTTTCACGGGTGAGTGTTAGATCTCGAGTCAAGCTGACCCCAGAAAGAAGTTGGGCATTGCTTGGTCCGGGTTTGAGGATTGGAACTAGAAATGATAACACTCATATGAAATCACTGATTCACTGGTTTTAGGATGCGAACTAGAATGAGACGGAACGAGAACTGTTTCGAATCCCGTACTTCGACCTGGAGGTTTCGTTTGTCCTTGCGATTGGTGATTGAGCTTTCCCCCCTTTCTCTTAGATCTAGCCTTTCCATGCCACGAATTCAAAATGGATGAGTCCCATTGGAATCAATCCAGAGTCCGAGCGAGGAGCTGAACCATGAGAGAACCTTTTCACATTCATTCGACGGAAACATCTTTGAACAGAACTTCCACTGCAAGGAACCTTCAACCAAGCGGGTAGGGCTCTGAGTCCAGGGATCAATCACATGGGCCTGCTCGCGCTCGCTCCAATCTCATTGGATTCCTCTCCTTCCACTTTGAACATTTCACAACCGCTTCTGTCACACGAGACTGGGTGAAAGCCACACCTCTGCTGGGAGGAATAGTTATAGTTAGAC